GAATTCATTGAAAAAATTAAATTTGTTTTAAAAAGTGCTTTTTTTGTTTTGTTTGTCCACTATTTGTTGTGCATAAAAAAAGATTATGATAAACTTCTAAAAAAATAAAAACTAAACATAAGAATCTTTGACGAACAGAATCAAGAATAATTATTATTTCGACACAAGAAAGGGACGTATAAAATTCTTTTCTTGTGTCGAAGACGAGGAAAACAACTAACCCGTCCTAACAAAATGTGTTCCATTCTTTCTTTTCTATTCTCCGTTTCTTTTTTGTTTAGTATCTAGTCAATTTTTTCTAGTTGAATAGAAAATAGTTGATACATTATATTCCATTTTAATATGACTGATCACACCACTCGAATTTGGAAACAAAGAAAAGGTAAATTGAAAAACTTTTATTTACAATATATATACTATCACCAGTGCTGTGTACAAGTAATTACTGACAGCTAGTATAAAAAAGAATATAAACAAGTAAACAAAAGACTTTGCATTCTTTTTTTTTATTATAGATAACCTAATTTCCAACAAGAATTTTGTCCTTATTTCCACGAGCTTGATGTTGATAAATTCACGGACCTAGAAATTCATTTCGGACAATTGAACTTTCTCAAACTGTTTCTTTTTAAGAACCAAAAAGATTTGTGCCAAAATAACAGATGCCAAGAAGAACAAAAGGCCTTGAACACGTAATGGATCTTGAAGTACTATTTCTGCATCTCCCTGACCAAATCCACCCACATTCGGATTACTTGTTAATGGTTGATCAAGTTTGATAGATTCACTTTCTGAAACAAGAAGCTCTGGTCCTGGAGGAATAATATCAACTACTTGACGCCCGTCTGATGGATCCCCTATAGTTATTTCATATCCCCCTTTTTCCTTTCGTATAATTTTAGTTACTATACCTGCTGCTGTAGCATTATAAACCGTATTATTACTCTTGCTCCCGTCCGGATAAATCTGCCCCCGCCCTCTGTTTGCACCTACATATATGGGATATTTTAAGAAGTGAGCATCTTTTTTAGTTGTAGGGTCGGGAGAAAGAATCGGAAAGGTAATTTCACTATATTTCTGACCCGGAACAGGACCTATCACAAGAATATTTTTTTTAGTAGGGCGATAACTCTGAAAAGACAGATTTCCTATCTTTTCTTTCATCTCCGGCGAAATACGATCGGGGGGGGCTAATTCAAACCCTTCAGGTAAAATAAGAACAGCCCCTACATTCAAACCACCCTTTTTACCATTAGCAAGAACTTGTTTCACTTGGATATCATAAGGAATTCGAACAACTGCCTCAAATACAGTATCGGGAAGTACCGCTTGTGGAACCTCAATATCCACGGGCTTATTAGCTAAATGGCAATTGGCACATACAATACGCCCAGTTGCTTCTCGTGGATTTTCATAACCCTGTTGTGCAAAAATGGGATATGCATTTGAAATGTATGTCCGAGTTATTATGTATATCACGAGGGATAAGGAAATGGATCGAGTAATCTGTTCCTTTATCCAAGAAAGAGTAGTTCTAGTTTGCATGGTCCAATCATTGATCCCGAAAATTTCTACAATAAATTAGGTAGGTCGCTAGTATAGTTCCCTATCCACGATTCTGCTCTTTACTAAACTCAGTTAACTGCAATATAGGAAAATCCCCCCAGATTGATAGAACTAGTAAGTATTATTTTGAATGCGCTTTTCCGATGTTAGACAGTAACAAATATTAGAATTGGATTAAGATTACAGTGGACCATTTTTCAATCATTCATCGAATGATAAATCACTACAAGTGACGGAGATATACGATTTAAATACCGGAAAATCCAATATTTGAAAATTGTATCTATAATGACTGGAAAAGTGGAAACAAGACCAGATATAATTTGATCATTATAAGCAAACCCAAAATCCTTGTACACAAAGCTAAGCAGAAGTTCCCAACCGTGGGGTGAATGGAATCCGATACATAAATCGGTTAATAAAAGAATAGAAAAAGCTTTGAGTGTGTCACTTAAGTTATATAAGAATTCCTGAACCCAAGAGTTAAAAAGAATAAGTTCTTTATTACCCAGAAGAGAATAACCACTTAGAATAACAAAATAGGTTAGATTTGTCGAGAAGTGTAAAATCATATGAATACGATTCTCATTATGCATCTTGATCAATTGGATTGTTTCTTTTTGTATCCCTATACTCCATTTTTGAGGATGTGTCTCCGAAAATTCCTTTATCATTTCTTCCAACAAGAAAAGTTCCTTTAATTCTATGAATTTTTCTAGAATACTCTTTTCTTGAATATGATTCAAAAAAATTTCATATTTCCTAGTATTCCACCAATTTGTAATCCAAGATTCCATACTTTTTTGAAATAAAAGAGAGATCAACCAGGGTAAAAATACTATAGATGCAAGATATATAAGGGGAGTCAATTCTTTCTTTTTTGACATTTTTTTCATCTTTGAATTATTAATGAACCCACCCTATTCATCGATTCTATGTGATCTACTCTTTCGATCAAGCGTGAGTTCTATTACAAGATATGAATCCCCCCTTTTTTGTGATTCAGGGTTTAGCCTCTGATCCTACAAAGAATACATAAATAGAATAAGACCGTTTCGAATTTGAATAAGGAAATACTCATTTTTTTTTTTTCAGATATCTTAATTAGTTAACTTTGAAATCCTTTCCCCCTTACGATGGATACCCGAACGAGCGAATTAAAATTAGACAATCCCATTTCAAGACGAAATAAACCCCCTGAGCCCAAGACTAGTTGAAAAAATTATGAAAAAAATGTCATCATCAAAAAAAAAAATGGCAAAACAAGACGTAATTCCGGTAATTTTTACTTTTTTTGGTACTGAATTAAGTTGCGCGGAGTTCCATATTACGCATAAAACTTTTTTGCGGACAAAGCAGTTTTGTTTTATGGCTGTTCTATATAATATATCTCTGATCCGGTTTGGCTACAATGAGTCCTCTTATATTATAAAAAATAGGATTCAAAAGCTTTTTCCTTTTGATGAGAAAACATTTAGTTAGTTTATTTTTCAAAAGATTTCAATTGGTACGCACAAGAAATAGGCCAATTCCGCAGCTTTTTGTTCAATTTCGCGTGGAGTCAAATTCTCATCAGTACGAGTCAAGGGAATGTCCCCCTGGCCGCGGATTTCCATATAAAGAACACGGCGGGCAGAAATACCCTCTTTAACTTCTATTCTTATGGACTGAATATCTTTCATAAGGAATCGGAGGAAAATGCGACGATTCTTTCCAGGAAATCCCCAACGAAAAATACACACTATTCCCCCCTTTATATCGAATCGATCATAACCACTACCCACATTCCACGCAATTGTGCACCACAAATAGGAACTAATAAAGAGACCTGCGATACCATAGAAAGACATCACGATCCCTTGTGGAAAAAAAGAGATTTGCTGATATGGAAATAAAGCTATCAAATTCCTACCAAGATAACTGGAAGTTCCAACCAATAAAAATCCTACTGAACCTAAAAAAAGGATACAGGCCCAAGCGAAATTACTTATTTTTCGAGACCCTGTTATAAGTTCTATCCATATCTGTTCTGATCGCCAACTCATACTCGATCCAGTTGTATTTTATTGGAAGTGAAAGAATAAACAAAATAAATTTGACTTTACTCTTTTTTTGTTTCCGAAGGAACTCTCATCAACTAGCCTTATTCTAATGTGAATCTTTAGGAGTCTTCGGAGGAAGCCACACCTTAGATCATATTATACTAAATAGATATCTGTGGTATGATCTAAATCTAAGTCTTGAAAAAAAAAAAATGAGATTTCATCCCGTCGGATCTAAAAAATCTTGTTTTTTTGAATATGAAGAAATAAAGAAGCCATTGCCATTGCCGGAAAAACTAGGCCCACTAAGGGCACAAAAATAGAGGGTAAGTTGTTGAGAGTTGTCATAGACTGGATACCTCGATTTAAGATTTGTACCTGTTATATATTGTTATAATTGTTATATAAGGTATTTTAGAATAAAATAATTCTATTTGGAATAAATTAGACTCTAATATAAGTGAATATATATATATAATAATTGAGTATCGAATAAGTGCAAAGAGGATAGAACTAACTAAATGGGCTTCGTTTTTTTAGCTTTCTACATAAACTATATGAATGATCCAACAGGGTTTATTAGTAATAATGACGATTATCGGTAAATTATAGAAGGATGCAAGACTCTATATAGAGACAATTTTTTCTATATACATAAGTATAAGGAGAGGGTGCAAATTTTTGCCTTCCCCGAAATTCGCGAAAGGCAAAAGTCGCACTCTTGTCTTGTTTGTTGATAGAGACTGGCTTTTTGATTACTAATCATTAATATGACTAAAAAGGGATATCACAAAAAATTAAGAAACTTTTGATTCTCTCTTGATTCGCTCTACAATTGGATCTTATGTCACCAAAGAAAATTTCACTTTCGTATTTTCATTTTAATTCCAATAAACTAATTAAACCTAACATTCCACTTGTTGATTTTTTGGAAAGAAAGCATGGAGTTGAAATAACTCACTCAGAACACCTTTTAAAGGATTACGTGGTACGATTGGGTCGAATAAACCCTTTTGGAATAAATATTCAGCCGCTTGTGAACCTTCCGGTACTGTCTTATTCAATGTTTGTTCAATTACTCGTTTACCCGCAAATGCAATGTAGGCATTGGGTTCAGCAATAATGATATCCCCCAACATACCAAAACTCGCTGTCACCCCACCAGTAGTGGGAGATGTAAGGATTGATACATAGAATAACTTTTTATTTAATTGATAATCATATAAAGCAGAAGATATTTTAGCCATTTGCATTAAGCTCAAACTTCCTTCTTGCATCCGTGCTCCTCCGGAAGCACACACTAGAATAAGAGGGAGAAAGCTCTTGGTAGCATACTCGATCAAACGAGTGATTTTCTCGCCTACTGCGGATCCCATACTACCCCCCATAAAC